CTAAAGCCCAAACTTCCATTTCTCCTACTCGTTGTCCCCCTTGCTTTGCCCTTCCTCTAAGGGGTTGTTGTGTAACAAGTGCGTAATGTCCACTAGAACGTCCATGGATTTTATCATCAACTTGATGAATTAATTTTAAAATATAGGACTTTCCCATTAAGACAGGTTGTTCAAAAGGATTTCCTGTTCTTCCATCAAATATTCTGCTTTTTCCCGGATATTCCGGTTCAAATACCCATGGATTTTTTGTTTGCTTACTGGCTTCATATAATTCAGAAAACACTAGCTTTCTCGAAGCCTCTTGCTCATATCTCTCATCAAAAGATGCTATTCTATAATGTCTTTTTAACAGATCCCCCGCTAACCCGAGCGAACATTCAAATATCTGTCCCACATTCATTCGTGATGGTACTCCTAATGGGTTAAAGACCATATCAACAGGTGTTCCATCTTGCAAATAAGGCATATCTTGTCTAGGCAAAATTTTGGAAATGATACCTTTATTCCCATGTCTTCCAGCTACTTTATCACCTACTTTGATTTCACGTTTCTGTGAAATATATACACGAATCATTTCTAAATTATAACAGGAACCCCCCTTTTTACGGATCCATCTCACGTCAATAACGCGCCCTCTTCCGCCTATAGGTAGTTTTAGAGAAGTTTCTTTTGCAGTGGATACCTGAATTCCAAGAATGGCTCTTAATAATCTATCCTCTGGAGCGTACGAGGATTCGTTTGCCGTCTGAGGCCTTAATTTTCCTACTAAAATATCACCTGTTTCTACCCAAGATCCCAGCATCACAACTCCATTTCTGTCTAAATTGCGGAGTAAATGAGCCTCTAGATGTGGTATTTCCCTAGTGATTCTTTCAGGTCCTTGACTTGTCATATGAGTCTTAATTTCATATTTCCGGATGTGAAAAGAAGTATAAATATCTTCATATACCAAACGTTCGCTAATTAGTACTGCATCTTCAAAATTGTAACCTTCCCATGGCATATAAGCTACTAATACATTTTTTCCTAAAGCAAGTTCCCCAGCAACTGTAGCTGCACCGTCTGCTAAAATTTGCCCCTTTTTAATGCATTTACCTCTCGAAACCCGAGGTTTTTGATGCATACAAGTATTTTTGTTGGAACGTTGACAGATAACTAATGGAATACTTATAGTAGTGTCTCCATTACTTGCAAAAAGAATCTTGTCAGGATCAGTATAAATGATCTTTCCCTCGTGTTCGGCTATAGCGGAAACCCCCGAATCTAGAGCCGTTTGACGTTCCAGTCCAGTTCCAACAATGCACCTCTCGGACTGAGAAAGCGGAACTGCTTGGCGCTGCATATTAGAACTCATTAAAGCCCGATTCGCATCATTATGCTCGATAAAAGGAATGAGAGAAGCTCCAATAGAAAAATATTGGAAGGGAAAAATACTTCTAAGATGAATCTGTTCCCATGCAATAGTCAGGAATTCTTGACGGTATCGAGCTGGAACAACCTGTTCTTCCTGAATACTCTGATTCAAGGCCAAAGAATTTCCAGCTGCTACCCTATAATATTCATCTCTATTTGGTGATAAATAAACTATCTGTGCCTCTTTTTTTGATCTTTCAGATATTTCATAAAACGGAATCTTTATGGATCCCCAATGGCCAATCCTCACATGAATGGCTAAGGATCCAATAAGTCCAACATTGATTCCTTCGGACGTGTCAATTGGACAAATACGTCCATAGTGGCTAGGATGAATATCTCGTATCCGAAAACTAGCAGTTTTCCCCGTCAATCCTCCAGGACCCAAATAACTCAATTTTCGCCCATGAACAATTTGTGTCAATGGATTAGTTCGATCCAAAACTTGAGATAAAGGATGTAGGCCAAAAAACGATTCATAAGTGGTTGTTAATGAAGTTGAAGTTACCAAATTTTGAGGAGTCGGTATCAATTTATGACGAATTGCTCCAGATATAGTTCCTCGAACTGCGTTTTCTAAACGAACAAGAGCCAGTCCAAATTGATCCTGTAGCAAGTCCGCTATAGAACGAATACGTTTATTTTTCAAGTGATTCATATCATCAAGTGTACCCATTCCAAATTTCATTCCGATCAAATGATCCACAGCAGCCAATACATCTCGTGGTAACAAAAATGTATTGTTCTGAGGTATATCAAGATTCAGTCTACGGTTCATATTTCGTCGACCAATCCTTCCTAATTCACATCTTTGTTGAAAAAATTTCTTTTGTAATTCCTTACATAAAGACTCAGAAAATATAGGATCCCCGCCTACACAAGCAAATTGTTGATAAAATTCCAAAATAGCACTTTCTTTTGACCCAATCTTTTTTTTCTCCTTATCATTCAGGAAAGACAAGAAAATTTCAGGGTAACAAACATTATCCAGAATTTCTCTTAGATTCAAACCCATAGCCGACGATAGAACTAGAATAGATATTTTTTGTTTCCTACTCACACGGGCCCATATCCTTGATTTTCTATCAATCTCTAATTCTGATCTCCCCCCCCAATCTGATATTATGGTGCTGGTATAGACAGAAATTCCGTTATGGTCCAATTCTGAACGGTAGTAAATACCAGGACTTTGCAATATTTGATTGATCACAATTCTGTATATTCCATTTATTATAAAGGTTCCCAGGGAATTCATTATTGGAATGTTTCCAATAAAAATGGTTTCTTCTTGCATATCTCTACCAGTTTTCCAAATTAATCCCGCGGGTACATATAATTCAGAAGAATATGTGAGTGATTCATACACAGCATTTCTTTCGTTTATCAAGGGTTCTACCAATTGATATCTTTCTACAAATAATTTAAATTCAATTTCTTGATCTGTGTCTTCAATTTTCGGAAACTTATGAAATTCTTCCGTCAAGCCCTCATTAATAAACCTACAAAATCCCTCAAATTGGATCTGACTAAATCCAGGTATTGTGGACATTCCCTCATTTCCATCATCCCAGAGCATCTTAATTTTAAAGTTTCCACTTTATCGAAAAATCCCATTATTAGCTCACTATTTATCGATCCATATGGATCGATTTCGCAATGATGGAATGTATATTCCGTTTACTGAATCACATGAAATTTTAGACAACCTTACTTCATACGTATGAGAACGGAAATGAGACAGAGGAATGAAGAGTATTTTCGACGCAAGTTCGAATTTGCGACAGGTACAAATGGAAATGAATTTATAAAATAAAGCATTCCCAGAAAAATTCCGTTACTTACACTTATGGAGTCTTATATAGAATATAAAAATTCATCCAACTTCTACCTATTATTATGATAATACGATTAGATTGATTGGGTACCAAAAAAATAAATGGATTCAGAATGAAATCGAATCTCTATGAATGAGATAAAGAAAGCCAGTAGTAATATGGGTTTCCCTTTAGTTAAAGTTAATTTTATTTCATGTTGAAAAAATTTTTCGGATTTTTTTACTTTTACTATATAACTATTACTATATAACCATATATAAATATAATTTGATTTTTACTATATATATATATATAATGGATTTATGGAATATGATTTAATTGCGTAATAGGAATAATATTTACTAAATAAAGTATATGCCGGTATAGCCCACATATCTCATCTTTTTTTTATAGCAATTTTGTTTTGTTTGTGGCAACAGAAGTCAGGTCACACTATATCAAAATTTCCACTTTTTCCATTGTATTATAGAAAACAAAAAAAAAGCACGACGATTCCCTATAAGGATATGGGATATGTACATAAAAAGGACCCGTCCCGGTATATGTGTAACAATTTTTGTTTTTGGGGTATGGGTTTACATATACACATATCATATATATTGTTATATTTGAATTGATTTGTTATGCCAGTAAGGAAAGGCAACAATTTGAGATAAAAATTGAAGAACTTTTCACTAATTAAAAAAAAAAATAGTTAATGGTTCCAATTTGCACTAAATTTTTCAGTCTGTGACCGAAAATCCATTTTTTACCTTCTCGATGGAAAGAGAAGGGGAGTTTTTAAGGGGTGTGATAACCAATCGAAGAGAATAATCTAAATTGGATTGGATCAAAAAAAGAAAAGAATTAGTAATAGAATCTTAGTAAAAGAATATGGATGAATACTTTTTTTTTACCTATTTTAGATTTTGTTTTAGATTTGGATCGGATTTGGCGACATGGCCAAGTGGTAAGGCAGGGGACTGCAAATCCTTTATCCCCAGTTCAAATCTGGGTGTCGCCTGATCAACAAAAAACAAACGGGGGATTTCTTATTCTACTGATTTAATTCGAAGAATTTTGTCCCCGGAGCCAGAGAAGTATAAGCCTATCGATAGTTTTTTTTTCTCAAAATCTGGTACTTGGGTGTGGCTCAAACCGATACAAATAGGAATGAAGTGAGTCTTACTTAGTAATATGATTGACTCTCACTATTTTTTTTTTCAAAAAAAAAAATAGTGAGAGTCAATTCTGGGATTCACAACGACGAAAATAAGAGGTCGAAAGTATCCAAAGGTTCCTAAAAGACAATCCATTTTTCTCCTAGGATTGAAGAAGAGATTGTACGAAAGAGTATCAAGAATTCCTAATTCTTTTTCACTACCACTACTAAAATTGTGTCTACTGACTCCATCTGGAATTAGATTGGATAGGCTGATGGGAAATCTATTTAGAAGTTGTGGAAAGTATTGAAGAAACTTTGTATCCAGACTCACGAGGGTCTCTGAGTAATCAGACATTCAATCAGGATAGTCGATCAACTCTTATTTTTATTTTTATAGAGTAAAAAAAAGTAAAAGTCGAAAAAAAAAAGGGGGGTAACAAACAATAGGTCTTAGTATTCCCACATGTTTCATTTCGTTAGGATAGAAGTATTCCTTTGCAATCCAATTTTCCAAGAAAAGGTATGTGTATCATATCTGTACTTAATCTTAATACTTATACTTCCAATACTTCCAAATTCTACCAGATAGAATTTTGTTACAAGTAGATTCATTGGATTGGTTCATTAAAAGCCTTAAGTCAGAATTATATTTTGACTCTGCGCCATTAATTCCACTATGATTATTGATCAATAATTAAATAATTTCTTCATAGAGATAGGAGACATAATTCATATGGATATAGTAAGTCTCGCTTGGGCTGCTTTAATGGTAGTCTTTACATTTTCCCTCTCACTTGTAGTATGGGGAAGGAGTGGACTTTAGGGGGACTACTAGTTGAGTAATTTAATTGTATGAATTGTTTAATTGAGCGTTTTACGAAGCTTTTTCTTTTTTAAGAATGTCTCTGTTTAAAAATTATACTGAAATATAGTAATGAATAAGAAAATACAATAATGAATAATAACCATTCGATCAAACAATGAATGATTACTTTACTATAGTTCTATTTCAAAACTCAAATCTACGCATGATAGGAAAATTTTTTCAACCGGATTGATTCTTCCTAAACATTCTATTTTAATAAACCAGTTCGTACCAGAATTAGGGATATTACAATAAGCAAAAACCAGAAATGGGTTTTTTATTTTTTTCTTTATTTGTATTTGTTTCCCTCTTTTTTGATTTTTACTTCTCTAAGAGAACAGAAAGTAGTTCCGCTAATCTAATTAGATTATGGCAATACATACTTTCTATTGGAAGTGACTAGTTGTTGTCCAAACCAAATAAAAGAGATTCTACACATAAGAAGATTAGATCCTTCTTTCGTTGCGCGATTCACGTATCGCGTATTTCACCTTTCTTTTAGACTCCTCTCCATTTTTGATGCTTTTTTTTTTGACTCATCTCATGTCTTAAGCATCAAAAATGGAGAGGAGTCTACTCTATTAACCTATTCCCTTTTACAAATCTGAATAAATTATCATAGAATAGAACTCCGCGGATCATGTTTGTTTTCTGTTAATGGATCAAGCAATAGCTTATTGGGGTGGGAAATCTAAAATAAAAAAAGAAAAAGATTCTTTGGTTTCGTTTTCTTTTCTCTTTTTTTATTTATTTTTTTATTTAATTTGAAATTTCTAATAGATTAGTATATGCCCATATTATTCTTGTTCCATTGATTCTTTTGATGGATCTCAGGATCCATCCTATATAAATAAATTCTAAAATAGGTTAAGAATTAGAACAGTTGGCCTTCGATTATTTTGGATCGATCGAAATACACAGAGGTAAATGTAGCCAAAAAAAAGAATTGGGCTGCCATTTTGATGTACTATTTAGATATATATCTAATCTATGTACATACATATTGTATATGTATATTGATCTAGATATGGGCTTTTTTTTATAGGAAAAAGCCCATATCTAGATCAATATATAATACAACTCTCTATGAAAATAATGAATATGATAATATATACTATATAATACTAGATAACTATACCATACTATCTAGGCTTAGATAGTACTATCTCAGATACTTATTATCTCAGATACTTATGATTCCAGCCAGATCATTTCTTTCGTTTAAGACTTGAAGTTTGACTTCAATCATTGATAAGAACTAATAATTCAAGTTTCAATCAAATTAGTCATTTTGACTGACTGTTTTTACGTAGATGATAAGTAAAAAAGCAGTAGGAACTAGAATGAACAGTGCAGTAGCAATAAATGCGAGAATATTTACTTCCATAATCTCATTGTTTTTTTACTTCGCAATAACTCGGGATCTAATCCCATAGAGATGAGAAATTGGATTCCTGTAAATTCAATGGGATGAATTGCATTCTGATGATACTGAATCGGATCAGTATTATGAATAACAATATATGATCTATCAAATAAATTCATCGTCGAGAATTGAATAGTATAACATAGGAAGATCCTTTATCTATACTAAATCTGAAAAAGGATTCTTTATTGGATCAGGAATCCAATTGAATTTACATCCTTTTCCACTTTTTCTTTTCTATAAATAACCCAACCTTATCGTCTTCCTTAAACCTTATCGTCTTCCTTATATATTCATATTCCTCCTTCGTTATATTATACTTATACATACAATTATGAGTACATACAATTATGAGGTATTATATGACTGGTATGGTATTTTATGGATGACACACAGATCAAAAGAAAAGAGTAGGAGTGAGATGGAAAAAGGACGAGTTAAGTATAAAAAATCTAATATAATTCCAATAAATTTAATAAAAAGAAGTGTTACTCGTTCTCCTCTTTTATTTTATTAGTATTTCTTCCTTCAATTGGGACTGGAAGGCATACATCAAAAATGGAGTGTGCAATTTAGTTTATTTGAATGAAAATGAGATAGATTGTTTCCAATTCGTCATTGAGGATACCCCTCCCCCCCCAAAAAAAAGTTGGAGCTCAAAGGGGTTTTCATTTACCCTGACAGGTACTCTGTCGAGGCACTTATGTTAAGTTCGTTGCGTCTCGTACAATAAACGAATACAATTTGCATATGTACTTCGGTAAAAAGGGGTACTCTTTTCTATTTTATTCATCAAGAATATTGAAAAACAAAAGTGGACGAGTATCTCTTAAAAAAAAAGTAAAGTAAATATAAGAATACTACCCGAATCCAACTATTATGTTATGTCTCTCTCTTATCAATCGGCACTAACGAAAGAAATGGAAATTCCCGTATTTGTCTGATGATAAATACGAAATAAAAACAAAAGAAATCGGGATCCCGCTGGGTATTAGATCTTGCTCCCTGTTTCTTTTTTCACGTTAAAGAAATTTATCCATTTATTTAACGGATCGGATCCTAGTTCGGGACTGACGGGGCTCGAACCCGCAGCTTCCGCCTTGACAGGGCGGTGCTCTGACCAATTGAACTACAATCCCAGCGAGGTGTATGGTATACATATTCTTAATGGTTTTATTCTTAATGGTTTTTTTTAACCATTTTTTTTTTCTTCGTCGTGTTGTAAGAGAGACATGAATGATATACTAACTGATGTTATATACACATAGATATGGACTATACTGAAAGTAACACGGAGATATGGACTATAGTCAAAGTAACACAGATTACTAGTAACCCATGTTTTTTTATTGCCAAAAATGGATAATCAACCTTTCAATGAGAAAAAACTATTTTTCTTTTCATAATCTTTGATTAAGTATTATCAATCTAGAGTCTTAGAAAGATTAGAATGAATCAGAAAAACATGGATACATAAGAAAAAATGCTTGATCCGTAAAAGAGAAGGATTCCATTTTTTTGTAGGACAAATTTCTTATATCATTGGTTATATCATATTTATTTTATGGAGCGGCGAATTTTTGGGCCGAGCTGGATTTGAACCAGCGTAGACATATCGCCAACGAATTTACAGTCCGTCCCCATTAACCGCTCGGGCATCGACCCAGGAAGAATTCATTTTAGGCTTATGGATAATCCATGATCAACTTCCTTTCGTAGTACCCCCAGGGGAAGTCGAATCCCCGCTGCCTCCTTGAAAGAGAGATGTCCTGAACCACTAGACGATAGGGGCATATCTCCCCGACTGTCATCATACTATGATGATAGTATGTATAGTTTTTTGGAATTGTCAATATAATCTAATGATATGACTAGGTCCGAACACTCTTTTCTACTTTTGTGTTATGATTCCATAGAATTTTTTATTGGATGGGAATAAATGAACCGTATAATTTTCATTTATTTATTTTTATTTAATATTTAATTTATTAATTTATATTATATATATAATATTTAATTTTTTTTTTATTTATATATTATTTATTTATATATTATAATATATAATAATATGTAGTATAGCGAATATAGCGAAAAGGGGGTATAGAATTATGTCCGCTCAGGCAGTGATTGGTCCAGCATAACGGAAAAGGGTGTAAAAACCCACTTAATCTCTTTTCTTCTTCACTCATTAATTTGAACTTCAAACTCGTTGCTTCCTTCATTGTTCAGATAAAATAGGCCATACATATCACTATCTCACATTAAGTCAGAAAATTCAAAAACGATAGAAATTCTCTTTTTTACTTTTTTATAAAAATTCGGTTCAGGGTACGAATACCTTCATCATATAATTCAATAAGATCTATTGAATCTATGTCAGTGTCAGATTGGTACATGTATCAATCGAGTAAATCTCGTTTTGATTGGTCAGTAAAAGGAAACAAGCGGGGTGTCGGTCTTGAAACAATTCATTGCATTATTCAAATAAAATTGACCCGCTTCGCTTTTTGAGGGTAAATCGAATTGATCCTTTACTTTAAAAATATAAATGAAACCCCTATGATATGTACATGATATATACATATATTATTTATATTTGTATTTGTTTGCAGTATGCAGTGCAGTAAACTCATAATGAAAATGGCTATAATTCATGAATTGAATACAAAGGGCCCTTTTAACTCAGTGGTAGAGTAACGCCATGGTAAGGCGTAAGTCATCGGTTCAAATCTGATAAGGGGCTTTTTCCACTAAACTAAAGTTTTAGTCTTCGTTTTCGGTGTAGAATGGAGATATTCTTTTTATTTGTAAAAAGCAAAAGGTAACCACCATTATAATGACTTTTTATTATTACGAGTTATAGTTATAAAGTTTATTAAAAAGTGAAACATTATTAATTATTAATTCATTATTATTAGTTAGTATAAGTATAAATAGTAATGAATAATTGTAGTTAGTAGAACTAGTCTACCCTGTCCTGTAATGAGAGAGTAGTTTTTTTCATGTTTAATTATTCAAATTGTTGTTTGTTGACAGGAATATTATAGAATTTTTTAGATGTCCAATTATTATTATGAAATGTCTAATCACTATTATGAATTACCAAACCAAAGTATTCTTACTTCTCCATTGTTCTTATCAAACCCAGCATAAAATTTTAAATAAAGAAAAAGTAAGTGGACCTAACCTATTGAATGACGACTATATCAGCTATTCTGATATTTAAATTCGATATAGATTAAATTGTACAAGCGGATTTTTTTATTTCCTTATCCTGCGCAAGGCAAGAATTTGTCGATATTTCCAATTGCATCAAT